AAGAAAAAGCGAAATTCCGAAATAAAAAGGGATTGAATTTTATTTGTACTGTGTCTGAAATGCATCCTGTCTATTCCTATCCTTCAACCCCTCTATACTTTTTTAAGTTTTTTTAAAACTTTTTTCTTTTTTTTTTGATATATATATATGAAGACTTAACACTCTTTTTGAGTGAGAGAAAGCACAATATGAACAAACAAGAAAGAAAAAAGAAAGAAAAAAAAAGGGAACATAATCCCACTTTAGTTCTTTACCATAACCATACATATATTTTTTACCCATCTCTAAAAATGGAGGTATATATCTATACGCTAGATGAATAAGTATGTATCATGCTCTTAACTATTAACGAATATATATCCTGATCTGTCTCAATTAATTTGTATGAATATCTATCCGATATATTATTCATGTGTCAGGAACCAGATTTGAACTGGTGACACGAGGATTTTCAGTCCTCTGCTCTACCAACTGAGCTATCCCGACCATTTCCCGTGCATCATCCTAGTAGAGTACTTGTATCTATGTCAATTAAAGGGACTAAATCTAAATAAAGTAAAGTATTAAATAAAATAAAGTATTAAAAAATTTTATCTAATAAATGTAAGGATAATGATATGGACTGTGAATGATTCAATAATAGAGATTATTTGCCCATATATGTTCATTTGTACAAGTATCGTATCTATCCAAATTGGGATAAGATCCAAAGATTTCTCTTCGGATCCATTTGTGAAAGAGTAGAGTGAATGAGAAAGAAAGATAGTGAATTTTCTTTGAACCACTGATGAAAAAAAGAGGATAAATAGTTAGGAAGTAAAATGGACTTTTTTCTTGGGGATAGAGGGACTTGAACCCTCACGATTTCTAAAGTCGACGGATTTTCCTCTTACTATAAATTTCATTGTTGTCGGTATTGACATGTAGAACGGGACTCTCTCTTTATTCTCGTCCGATTAATCAGTTTTTAAAAAGATCTATCAAACTCTGGAATGAATGATTTGATCACTGAATATTCGATTCTTCCTTCAACTTCGATTGGAATGGATTCACAATAACTCTGAATTTTTTCTTTCATATATATATTCGATAGATTCGGGTCGTGATTAATCGTTTGATATGTTAGTATGTATACGTACGTATTAGATATATAGGGCCGTCCTTTCTGTAATTTCGATAGAGGAATTCCAGCTACCAACACAACGTAGTCAACTCCATTCGTTAGAACAGCTTCCATTGAGTCTCTGCACCTATCCTTTTTTTATTCTAGTTTTATAAACCCTTGTTTTCTCAAAATAAAGATTTGGCTCAGGATTGCCCATTTTTAATTCCAGGGTTTCTCTGAATTTGGAAGTTACCACTTAGTAGGTTTCCATACCAAGGCTCAATCCAATCAAGTCCGTAGCGTCTACCAATTTCGCCATATCCCCTTTTGATTTGAGACCAAGATCCAGTTGGAATTCCACCCATCTCTTTCATTTATTTTGGAACCGTTGAATTCATTAGATAATGATTCCCATATCGAAAAAGTGTATGCTATTTGATTTTTTTGGCGATCCTCTATCAGTTTATTTCTATTGGATAAACCTTGTTTCAATCAAAAATGATTCTATCATTGATGTATCCGCAATTCAATATGGATAGATATATCCCATATATATATGTTTCTCCCTCCCTTTCTTTTTTACAGTGCGATTTGAAATACTGGAACGGTCGATATTCATTCTTCTTTTTTTTTTTTCGTCCTATCTCTTCCTTTTCCGAATGAAACCAGAAGAATGTCTCATTCTAATTTGGATTGTATCTTTATCCTTATCTTATCTTTTCTTAGGACCGATCCGCTCGCTATACGCTATAATTATTGCTATAACTGCTTTACTTTAAGAAATAAATAAATTTTATATTAAGAAATAATTAGATTTTTTATAATCATAGTTTATAATTTTATTTAAATTATCATTAATATATATATATATATTCATTAACATATATATACATATTCATTAACATATATATATAAATAAATGTATAAATATATAAATAAAATGTATAAAATGCATAAAAAAAAAATAGAATGTATAAATAATAATTAATGTAATTAATATGATAGAATGAAAATTCTACTAATTAGTCATATACTAATACTAATTAGTCATATATTTCTATTAGAAAAATATCTATTAGAAAAATATCTATTAGAAAAATAGAATTCTATTAATTCTATTAAGTCATATCTAGTTCTATATTATTAGTTATATTAGTTATAACTAATAATATAGATATAATGATATAGATATAACAATAGAACTATGAACTATATAGTTCATATTAAATTAATAGCTAATAGCCCTAAACTAAGATCCAGCAGTTTCCTGAATTCCTATACACTATTTCTATTTGTTATACTATTTCTATTTCTGTTATGTGAGCCCGCTTAGCTCAGAGGTTAGAGCATCGCATTTGTAATGCGATGGTCATCGGTTCGATTCCGATAGCCGGCTTCTTTTTCTCTATCGATTTTTCCATGATTGATAATCTCTCCTTTTCTCAAAATGTTGGATCACTGATCTATTATGTCGTGGTAACTTGTAACTATGAATAAAAAATGGATTAGAGCAATTAGATCTCTACAGAACAAATCATAAAACGGAGCCTCAACTTCCTATATATACATATACAAAAAATCCGGATATTAATAGAATTCATTTCATTCTACTTTGTAATACTTCAGTAAATTTAGCTTTGCTTTGTTTATCCTTTAGTTCAGTCTTAATTTAAGATTTATTCTGTAAAATGAAATTTCAATTTTCAATAAAGTAAAAAAAAGGAGTCTTTATGTCTCGTTATCGAGGACCTCGTTTCAAAAAAATACGCCGTCTGGGGACTTTACCAGGACTAACTAGTAAAAGACCTAAATCCGGAAGTGATCTTAAAACCCAATTGCGTTCTGGGAAAAGATCGCAATATCGTATTCGTCTAGAAGAAAAACAGAAATTGCGTTTTCATTATGGTCTGACGGAGCGACAATTAGTTAGATATGTACATATCGCTGGAAAAGCCAAAGGGTCAACAGGTCAGGTTTTACTACAACTACTTGAGATGCGTTTGGATAACATCCTTTTTCGATTGGGTATGGCTTCGACCATTCCTGGAGCTAGGCAATTAGTTAACCATAGACATATTTTAGTTAATGGTCGTATAGTGGATATACCAAGTTATCGTTGCAAACCCCGAGATATTATTACTACGAAGGATAAACAAAGATCGAAAGCCCTGATTCAAAATTATATTGCTTCACCCCCCCCCGAGGAATTGCCAAAATATTTGACTATTGACTCATTCCAATATAAAGGATTAGTAAATCAAATAATAGATAGTAAATGGATCGGTTTGAAAATAAATGAGTTGTTAGTCGTAGAATATTATTCCCGCCAGACTTGAGAACCTAACGAAAATAACAAAGAAAGATTCAGAGAATTTTGCCCTCTTTTCGACAAAGTAAATAGATCTAGGGGCCTTGATCCGCATTTTTCTCATTCACGTATTACAAATAGATCAGCAGTAGGATTTTTTTTTCTTTTTTGCTCTTTCCGATATTTGTATTTTACGTACCGCAGTAATGTAATTAGGAATAGAGAATTTCTGGAATAGAGAATTTCTGGAATAGAGAATTTCTATCAAATAAAAGTCTTATTGCTGGAATAATGGTATCAGTTGCTATTTGATTTGATACATTGTGGTCGGTAACGTTGGTGAATTAACAGAAACGGAAAGAGAGGGATTCGAACCCTCGGTAAACAAAAGCCTACATAGCAGTTCCAATGCTACGCCTTGAACCACTCGGCCATCTCTCCTACATAATCTTATTATTGACCAGAAACCGAGTGAATAGCGAGTCATTCATATTATTGCAGTACAGGTATGACCGATCAATGGTTCCATAGGAATAATTCCTTTCAAATTTCCTATTTCTCAACACCAACTTCTCTCATCAGCTACCCCATGGATCTATTACAAATTCATGAATCGTCCCATGAATTTTTATTTCCATTGTATGGCATGACGTATACACGTCATGTAAACAAAACGGATGGTTACTCTACTCTATTTTATCATGGAATAATTATTCTTTTTCCTCTTTGGATCATAACCAAATCAAAACTTCTAGAGTTATCAAAATCCGTAGTAAAAGAAAGTCCTTGGTTATTCAACTTAGATGAAATCTTAGATGAAATAGTAATAGTTCCGTTCATTGGTATACTACGAAATTGTAATGAAATCCAATCTGATTCAAATATTTCATATCTCTCCTTGTCCAAACAAAATGGGACAATTTGAGCGGAAGGTCCACATTTTTAGAATTAGTCTGTTTTATGTTATTTCGTATTGTACAATTCCTTTGTTTGTGGGATCATTTTCCCCGAAGGGTAATGAAAAGAATTCGAATTATAGATTATAGAAAGGATTGCTAATTATGCCTAGATCTCGGATAAATGTAAATTTTATTGATAAGACCTCTTCAATTGTAGCCAATATTCTATTACGAATAATTCCGACAACTTCAGGAGAAAAAAAGGCATTTACCTATTACAGAGATGGTGCGATTTGATTCTTTTTTCTTCTTTTTTTAGACTTCAGTATTATGAGAAAGATACGTGATTCGGGATAGAAAGAACCAAATTATTGAAATAAACCTACGCTTGATGAAGGTGAGTTTGAAGATAGAACAATTCCTTCTGTCGTGTATCCTCGATTGATGCAGCCTCGGATGCTTCAATTTTTAATTTGAGTATTGAGCGAAAGGTTACACCTATGGGTTCTATATTGTAGGTCAATCCTATTCCACTAGTACCAATAGGCAGCATAGGGGAAGAAGCACTACACCAAGGAATCAACAATACGAAAACTTTGTTATAAATTTCCCTTTTCCTTATTGGTATCGGGACTAACAAGAATGGTTGGGACAACAAACATCCATCTCGTTCGTACTTTGGATACCC